AATATTTCGATGTCTCTAGTAAACCAAAGACATCCTTTACTAGCTAGTTTGCTTCAATCGCCCCTCTACAAATACAAACAAACTTAGAATTGAAGATTTAGTTACGATTAGAAATACACTTTTCTATCTTCATCCATGGATCCTTTACTCACACTCATTCAATTGGAAGTATTGATCCAATTCATAAAAATTATGTTTCGTAATTTCATAATCCAATTTCCAAATTTCATACAAGTCACGAGAATGTGTATTCTTCCTCAAATCCATCATTGAGAGGTAAAGGATTAAATCCTTTTAAGATAAGAAATAAAGTTTTTCGTCGGAATTTGAATCAAATCAAACCGAAGGAACCCTTAACTATTAGGGGGGGTTAATAGAACGAATCACACTTTTACCACTAAACTATACCCGCTACAATGTGATTATTGTATATAAATTGACCTTTTGTCGAACAAAGGAATCGGACACGATCAAGATAGAATCAGAAAAGAATCATGAAAATTAGAGTTTTGTTGGGGACTTAATGAGATTAGGAAAAGAGGTCTCATTTAAATAACTAAATAACAAGTTCTATTTTTTGCTGGAGGATTTTTAGTTTTTACAGATACGTCTCGACAAAACCACTTAAGTCATAACATAAAAACGCATTGTGCAAGAATCCATAGTTCCCTTTTTTTTTTTAACTTCCCCATTCTTTTCTTTGCTTGAAAGAAAAGAAAGGATTTTCTCAAAAAAGAGAGAGTTTGAATCTTTTTTTAAGGTATTCCCTTATGTCTATGTCGAATTTTTTTATAAAATTCGGGAAAACTGAATCGAATAAAAAATAAAATCACAGTCTTTTTTGTGGACTCAAGCGTTCAAATAAAGTTTTTTTCTTGAATAACTAAATTCATTATAATTATAAAAAGGAATTTAATAAATAATTTTTTAAATTATTAAATAATAGGTCTTTTTTTCTTGTTTTTAGTCCAGCAAAGTAAATGTAAATAGTAAAGAAAAAAACAAGAAAAAAAGAATTATAAAATAATAAGAAGAACTCACATTTTGATTCTATTTTGACTCTATATCATAGGAATGGAAATAGTTCTTCTTATTATTGTTGTTGCTTTAATAACAAGCATTTTTGTTTTCAAATCAGATAAATTTTTTTCTATCTATGATTCATTGGAACAAAAAAGGGCCTGGATAGGTCAGTACCTATCCGGGCCGTGGGAATAAAATAAAAAGGCCCTTTTGAACAAACTCAAAGAAAGATTCTTTTTTTTCTATATTTCTATTGGAAATATATTTTTCGAGCCCTTACTTTATGGAATTGGAATTGCTGATAAAAGTTGTATATATCTATATAATAAAAAGAGATAAAAAAATAATAAAGAAAGATAAAGAAAGACTTTTTCAATCTTTACTTTATGTATGGGAGAGATGGCTGAGTGGACTAAAGCGGCGGATTGCTAATCCGTTGTACGAGTTATTCGTACCGAGGGTTCGAATCCCTCTCTTTCCGTTTCCATTGATGAATTGATATTTTATTTATCTTTCGAATTTCTCGAACCCTTTTTCTTTTTTCATAGTTAAAGGTGTGGAATAGATAAAATCCGAAGAAAATTTGAAAATCAAGTAAGGAAAATGCCTTTATTTTTTATTCTTCATTCTTCACGCCCAGGATTACGTCCCGGATCATTAGATAGGAATCCGAAGATGAAGAGAGAAACAAAGAATATCACTACTGTGTAAACGAAGAGTTTGAGAGTAAGCATTACACAATCTCCAAGATCATTTTTTGGGAAAAAGAGAATAGATTTTCCATTTTTATACCACATATCCTATTTTGACTCCTATTTTGACACCAAGACATGAGAAGTAGTTTCTAGAAATGGAAAAGCATTTTCAAAAAATCATTTGTAATTAAGAGTCTTTCATTGCCAAAATTTTCTTTCATACCCACAATTAGATATTGTGGGGGACCCTAATTAATAGTGCCTTTCACTGGAAAAAGGAAAGGGTTAGAATGAGGTGATACAGATTTATTGCGACTATCCGATACTTTGACTTTCAATGTTTTAATTGAGGGTTCATAATCTAAGATTTTTCTAATCTTATCAATTGTTAGAATTTTTTTTCTCGAAGAAATCATGAATTTTTCTAGGGCAGTATTAAATATTTCATCGAAAACTTACAGCGGCTTGCCAAACAAAGGCTAAGAGAAAAAAGAACAGAGGTATGACTGGCATAACATCTACGATTGGATTCAAAAAAGCATAGGCTTCGGGCAATTTGGCGAAGAAAAAATTACTCGAATAAAGGGCAGAATTAAGACAGATACAGATCAAACTAAAGATATTAAGCATAACAAACATTTTGTTCTTGGAGATAATTGAATTTTGATTGAGTTATTGATATGGTATTGATATAAGGGAAAAAAGAATAAAGTAGGGTAGACCAAAAAATCCTTCTTTTTCTTTTAACTAACCCAATCAAGAATACTTCAAGTCTCAAAAGA